AATGTACAAAAGATGCCCGTACGGTTGTTTAATTCTATTTTTTATTGTTATTTTGATTCCCCCTTACTTTAACCCAATCATGCGATATATAGATAGAAGAACCGTTCATGATGTTATATCAATATCATCAGGGTTATGATTCACCAACCTGCTAGTTCTTTTTACGAGGCACAAGCAGGGGAATTTATCCTGGAAGCAGAAGAACTATTGAAGCTTCGCGAAACTCTCACAAAAGTTTATGTACAAAGAACGGGCAACCCTTTATGGGTTATATCCGAAGATATGGAAAGGGATGTTTTTATGTCAGCAACAGAAGCCCAAGCTCATGGCATCGTTGATCTTGTAGCGGTCGAAAATGAAAATACTGGGGATTCCTTATAAATATACGAAATCCATTGAGAAATTCGAATTTTCCGTGTGAATAGAAATCATTCATAATCATCAACCATCAGGTTAAGATCGATCTAAGCCAACCCGCTCTATTCTATCTAGAATGAGATTCTATAGACACGCCATGCCAACCATTAAACAACTTATTAGAAACGCAAGACAGCCAATAAGAAATGTCACGAAATCTCCCGCTCTTCGAGGATGTCCTCAGCGTCGAGGAACATGTACTAGGGTGTATGTGCGACTCGTTCAGTTCAGATCATGAGTTTGAAGAAATGTTTCCAGTATCAACGACCACTACCAATGAATTAGGATAGATAGAGTGGAAGACGGCCATTTCATTGACTATTATCTAAAAATGAAGATCTATAATATACCTAATTATGTTATGAATTTATGGTTTCTATTGGTGCAAATCCAATCACTCTGTTTGAGATGAGAAGGAATTCTCCATTGGTAATAAATAGTTATCCATTAAGCGGAGGAAAAAGGTTATGCTCCTATTCTTGAAAAAACGGACTAACAGGGTCAGCTACCTAGCCAACTTTCAGAATTAAATGCCGTCACTGTATGGATAGCTTTTTTGTGAAAAGGGCTATTACTTTAGAATTATAATTTAAAAAAGAATTCTAATTGAAAAATGGATGGGTAGAGCCAAAGAGTGTGAACTATACAAGTTCACAATAAAATTTTATGAAATGAAAGAAGAGGCTCCGGTGTATAGAGAGGACCTCACCGTTTCAGAAGTTGCCATAGAAACGAGGGAACCCACTATTCTTTTTTATTTAGTAGCAGTCGAATTTCTTATTTCCAGGCGAGATACCTTGAAGAAAGAAAAAATCGTGGTCGGGAAGGTCATAGTCGCAAAAGCCATTGGGATTTATATTTTATATATTGGAAGAATCCGTTTTGTTATTAATCGACCGGAGGAAAAGGATGACTGAAAGAAGAGAAATCAATTAGTTATTCAAGAAAGTTTCATTTGATTCAATGACCAGAGTTAAACGAGGATATACAGCTCGGAGACGTCGAAAAAAGATTCGTTTATTTGCATCAACCTTTATAGGGGCTCATTCAAGACTTACTCGAACGACTACTCAACAAAGAATGAGAGCTTTGGTTTCCTCTCATCGAGATAGGAGCAGGAAAAAGAGAGATTTTCGTCGTTTGTGGATCACTCGGATAAATGCGGTAACTCGTGAGGATAGGCTATTCTATAGTTATAGCCTATTCATCCACAATCTGTACAAGAGACAATTGCTTCTGAATCGTAAAATACTTGCGCAAATAGCCCTATCAAATAAGAATTGTTTTGATATTATTTCAAATAAAATCATCAATCAAAAATAAAATACAAATCAAATAAAGGAATAAAAGAATCTTAATAGAATCTATTATACAGGAAACAAGAATGATTGAAACAGGATTTCCCGGAGAATGGACTCCGGGAAGATAGAAGAAAAAGAAATTAAGATTTGAGTAGTAGGAATAAACGAACATCTTTCAAGAAAAAAAGATTTCTTCCCCATTTTTCCTTTTTTAGAATACAAGAATCAAATCTGGATTCTAGTTTTTTTCGAGCAAAACATTAATATGAGCTTGAGTTCCGATTGGAGTTTTGAGGAGTATATCTATTTATTTTTGGTTCTAGGACCAGTAGTTCTAGGGATCGACTCCACTCTCTCCAATTGTTTCTCATTATTACGAAAAGGTAACGAAGATAAAATACGAGCTTGTTTTATAGCAATAGTAATTAATCGTTGTTGTTTCAAGGTCAACCTATTCGTCCGTCTAGATAAGATTTTTCCTTGTTCACTAATAAATCGACTAATTAAACTCATGTTTCTATAATCGATTCGATCCCCCGATCCAATTGGGGGTAAACGCCTACGAAAAGATCGCTTGGATTTACGAAAAGGTTGTTTGGATTTATCCATGGTTTGCTTATTCCTTGTTTGTTTATTCCTTATATCTAAAATAATCTCTAAAATAGAATTCTATTTTTTTTCTTATTCATTTAAGATTCGACCAAAATAGGATTTGGTTTGTATTATATATGTTAAGATGTAAAGTTCTTACTCTTCCCGCTACTTGGAAAAATCACACACGCATTCTGTTCCATCTATTTCTTTATTTCCCCATGAATCGTATACTTTTGACAATAGCGACAAAATTTTCTAAATTCTAATCGATTGGGTGTATTGTGTCGATTCTTTTGAGTAATATATCTAGAAATGCCCGGCGATTCTTTATTGACACCCTTTCGAACACAACAGGTACATTCCAAAATCACTATAATTCTGATATCTTTACCCTTGGCCATGAACCTCCTTTTCCTTTTGGATCGACTTCACTTTAGAACTCTCCTTATTTTCTTTTTGATCCGAACCAAATAAAAAGAAAATAAAAAAAGAATCTATATTCTATATCTATATTAAGAAAAGTGACTAACTAGAAATGGAATTTGTAAATATTTTCTTTTTCGAATTATTAGAATTCGAATGACTTCGAAGTACTATAATCTAAAATCTAATTACTATAACTATAAAGAAAGAAACTATAAAGAAAGAGAGTCATATTCATTAATAGAATAATATGAAGAATATCGTAATAATTAATTAATACAATTTTTTCTAACTAGGAATTATTCCTATCCTAATCTCAGTATTTTCTTCTTTCTATGTTAGAATCTCGTGGAACCGCCCCTAGACTGGATCCACATTTCCATTTCTTTTCCCCCAAATTCTATCGTAGATTCACTGTATTTTGACTGAGGTTCGATACACTTTTTCTTTCTCTTTCTTTTTTTTTAGGATAGGAAAGAAAAAGGGAGCAAAATTGGAGCCATGTTACGTAGAATTGTATTCAAATCTTCTTCATTTCTTCACAGATCAATACAAGAATTCAATCAGGATTAAAAAAAGGGGAATGACAAGGCATCTGGAAATAAACGATTAATTTCTATCAATAGACCTGCTAAAGACCCAAACCATAGAGTGGTTAGCACAGGTGCCGTTGAGAGATATGTTTTTATATCTCGCATTGAAAATCCTCCTTATTCTTTTATTTTCTATTTTTTTTCTTATTTATTTTAATTCTTTATTTGTATTGTATATTGTAATACATATATAGTCCTAGTTCGATATTCTAATACATAGATCATAGATAACCCGATCTTTTAGTTCAAGATCATTTGTTTTTGCTCGAAATGAAATTAGAATTAGGAATTACTAACTAAAATGCATATGTACAATGACCCAGCAGATGAAATTTTGCCGCCCCCTAAAAAAAAGAATGACAAGAACATTCTCTACCTATCTATATAGGTAGAGCAAAAAAGAAGGATGTGGAAAACAAGACATGGATTTTATACAATGACACTGTACAACAATTTTGAAAAGGGATGTAGCGCAGCTTGGTAGCGCGTTTGTTTTGGGTACAAAATGTCACGGGTTCAAATCCTGTCATCCCTACCTATTATTTCTCCTATGGACAGTTACGAGGGATTCATTGAGTAAGATCGGGAAAATTTGGACATAATCTTTTCTTTTTACATACTATATGTACACAATACACGCGAGGAGGTAAAAAAATCCTTTTCTTTACTTCTTTACAATCGTATCTACTGTTATAGGATATAAGAAAGCGCTCTTAGTTCAGTTCGGTAGAACGCGGGTCTCCAAAACCCGATGTCGTAGGTTCAAATCCTACAGAGCGTGATTCCGTTTATGTTATGTCGAATTACAATGAAATAACTTAACAAAACAAAGTAGAATTGAAACTTAAATTTGACCTCCTACAAGGAGGAGGTCAATCAAAAAAAGAGATGTTACTCAATCAAAGGTCCAACTGATCACCGCGCCTGTATTGTAAATATGCAGTTACAAATAATCCTGTTAAAGTAATAGGAATTAGACCTAAGACGATTCCAAATAGAAAAACTTCAATCATTTCGATTTGTTTTAGGGAATAAAAAGAGAGGTAAGATCTATCCCTAAATATTAATCTGAATTACCCGTGAATCTCAATGACCAGGAATTGGCAATTGGCGGGAAGGAACCATAGAATACCTGAAATGAAATATTCTGAGAGGTTTTTATTTTGATTTTTGTAAATTGTTTATTTCATTTCATTCATTTCAAATCATTCATTTCAAATAAGTCGTATCTTGTTCAAACCAATAAATAGAGCTGGGGTTATAGTTGAAGCAGCCAGTAAAAAACCAAAATAACTAGTTAGAATAGGCATGAAAGAGCTAAATTAGATATGTTCTTTTACTACATATATAAATAAAACATTTACCTAAGTCTCAATCCAGATACGACGGTAAGAAAAACGAATTTAAAGAATTCGTTTAGTTCCAATTGAAAGTTCTTGATTCATCAGTCATTATAGACGGACACTAAAAAAAAAAAGAAAACCTTATTAAGGAATCCCATCTTTGTTTTGTATTGTAGTTCCATAAGGAAAGAACTCTTGGGGGGGTCTAATGTAACAACAGTTGCATCACGAATATGGATTGTTCCAACGATCTCTTTTTTTTTTCTTTTCGCAAATATTAAAAATACTAAATAGAAAAAAGAATAAAAGAATAATAAAAAATAGGAAAT